TTACGGAGATCCCATTGTATTCCGGAAGCTCGTAGCATTGGCCCTGATAAACCCCAATTTAGTGCTTCTTCTCCGCCAATAATGCCTACGCCTTCAACTCGTTCTAAAAAAATAGGATTCCGTGTAATAAGCTTTTGATATTCAGCAACCCCGGTTAAAAAATAATCGCAAAAATCCAAACATTTATCTATCCAGCCATGAGGTAGATCAGCAGCGACTCCTCCGATACGAAAATAATTATGCATCATGCGCATACCGGTAGCAGCTTCGAATAGGTCATATATTAATTCTCGTTCTCGAAAAATATAGAAGAAAGGGGTCTGTGCCCCAATATCTGCCATAAAAGGGCCAAGCCATAACAAATGGGAAGCGATACGACTCAACTCCAACATAATAGCTCTGATATAGCTAGCCCTTTTAGGTACTTGAATATTGCCTAGCTGTTCGGGTCCGTTTACGGTTATTGCTTCTGTGAACATAGTAGCTAAATAATCCCAACGTGTTACATAAGGCAAATATTGTATAATTGTTCGATTTTCCGCAATTTTCTCCATCCCTCTATGTAAATAACCCAATATTGGTTCACAGTCAATAACATCTTCACCATCGAGAGTAACGATCAGTCGAAGAACACCATGCATTGATGGGTGGTGAGGGCCCATATTGACTACCATGAGGTCTTTTCTTGTAGTTGGTGCAATCATAAGTTTTTCCCGAGTCATTCTTCCATGCATTGCTGAAAGTAAAAAGAAGTTCATCAAAATTTAAACGACTAAGCTCAAATGGTATCACGCTTCAAATTAACGAGTTTTTATCTCTCGAATATCCAACTCACCAATTAATTCTTTATAGCGTCCTCTATTTCTTTTTGAAAAATAGGCCAGCAGTCGTTGACGTTTTCCTAAAATTTTTCGCAAACCTCTCTGAGATGAAAAGTCTTTTTTGTGCAATTCCAAATGTGAAGTAAGTCTCCTTATCTTAGCGGTGAAACTGAATACTTGAAATTCAACAGACCCTCTGTTTTCTTCGTTTTCTTTTTGAGAAATAACCGAAATGAATGAATTTTTTACCATAAAAAAATGCCCCTTTCCCTTTTTACAGATATGGATTTTACCGATCAGTAATAATAATGCCATTAATTTGAATGTGGTATATACAATAATCTAATCCAAATTTCTTTATGAACTCCTAATTTTCTGAATTCAAATCAATCAATCCAATTTCTAATTGGATTTAGATAGGGATAGAAAAAGATTGGTACATTTTCGCATCGAAGAATTTAGACCTAAAATGAAGAAGGTTCTGTTGATTCATTTCGAGATCGAATTGAGACATTATTCATTTCATATTGGATACTAGAATGAAATGTGAGACAAGGCGTGTGATCTGTGTATTTGTTTGCTTTCATATACCCTATATTATATATAGGGTATAGGATATATAGAAAAAGTGTATTATCCACAAATTTTCAATCGTGGATACAGATGTATCCTTAACATACTGAAACGACTGCCATTATTTGTATCAAACCAATAACGATTCATACAAGCTAAATCTTCTAATCGATAATTAGGCCAAAGAAAGAGCTTTAATTTCATTAATTGATTTTTCTCTCTATCAAGATGGTTATTGTCATGTGAAACTTGGCTGCTGTTTTTTACGTTCCAAAATACTGGATTTCTATCTATAGAATTTCTATTCTTTGAATTGAAACAAATTAGAATTCTCAATTTTCTACGACGTCTAAACGATAAAATATTTTCAGGAACAAGTAAATCAAAATGATTTTTGTCTCTATTTCCAGTTATTCTTTGATGTGGTGAAATAGTTTCATCCAAATTATTCTTAGAAACATATCTTTGCTCTTGGTATTTTTGATTAGTTTGATGCTTACTCTTATGAATCAACGAAATACCTATGGTTTGATACATAATAAATTGCCCATCTTTTTTTCCAGACAGACGAATGGGTTCTAGAATCAATACCCCCTTCTTCATCAATTCTGAAAGAGTTAAATTCTTCTGAATCAGCATTATATCCAAACTCATTTCTCTCTTTTGAATCGAGGATATAGTAATTTTTCTTGGATCTATCAGTCTAAGCAGGAGACAATATACCTTGATATTATCGATCATTCTTTGATTCAAAGTCTCGTCCCATCTCAATTGAAAAAGCAAATAACGTTTCAGGAAGAAATCTAGTTCTGCTTCCGTGTTGCTTTTGTATTGTTTTTTCTTTTTCCCTTTTTTCATGTCTGATCTTGTATAATTTTCTTCAATATCTTTTTGTTGTGAGAGAACGGATCCACGATCTCCTCGGCTTGTGGGTTCTTGATTTCGATGCTTTTTATTCGAGGCTATCAAAAAACTTCCTTTTTCCTTTTCATTGATCTTTTTATTTTCACTACTATTTTCACTTCTATTTAAAAGAAGTAATTTGCTTGGTATAAACCAAGGTTTCATTTTATATACTTTATAAAGTAAGACAAATTCTGGGAAGAACCAAAGTTCCAGATTCGATATGGGACGCTTTAGTATTTTTTCATTCATTCCCATCCAATCAAAAAATCCTTTGTGGGAGTTTGGTGGATTGATTTCTGGAATCATAAGATAAAAAAGATCTTTTTTAGAAATTATTTGAGAATTATTAGTATGAATTTGAGTATTTTGAGTCCTATTGGTATCGATCATGATCCAGGCCTCAATATCGACTTTTTGTCTAAGATAAAAATTGAAAATTTTCCAATCAAAATATTTTCTATCGGTCGGTTTTTCGATATATAGAATATCGACCTTTCCTAGATAATTTTTAATAGGGATATTCCTCAGCATATCAAAAAGTGTCTCTTTAGGCGTGTTATAAGAAATCTCTTGGTTCTGATTTCCTTGAAAGGGAGATCTATAAAAAAAGCATTCCGCTTTATTTTCATAATTAAGAAATTTATATGATAAAAGATCATATCTATAGTATTTTAGAAAATTATCTTTTTGATTAGATAATGAATATACTTCAAATTGTTTTTGTTTTTTGGAATTAATTAATTGGTCTTTTTCATATGAATGCCATTTGCTAAAATTTTCTTTAGCTATACGACGCGGATGAACTGTATTTCGCCATTTTTCTGGTATTAATCTAGACCATCTGATCTGAGATAAATGGTATTGATAATGTCCTCTTAGCCAGTTTTTCCATTGATTCATTTCATAACTCGGAAGTTTCTTATCTGCTGATTTTGAATGAACCATTCCTTGTGTTTCAAAAGAATCCTTTATTTTAGGCTTAAGAAAAAAATGGCTTCCTTGATGTTGAACAACAGATCGTAACGAGTTACTAACTTGGATTTGTGATAATTTGTAAAATACATATGCTTGTGATACGTAGGATAAGTCATAAAAAATATGTGAATTTGCTTTAATATTACTAATATTATGAAGTGGCTTTTTTATAGTCGAAAAAAACGGAATTGGAGTTTTCTTTTTTTTATTAATTCTTTCTTGTTTTCTTTCATTATTGTAAATGGATTTATCAATAATTTTTTTTGTTGATTCAAGAAAAAGTTCTGTATTTATTCTGGGAATATTAATGATAGATAAAAATATATCTGTGTATATTTTTTCAATGAAAAATTTTAAAAAAGGGGGTAATTGACAGATTAATCGAGCATTTCTTCTTTTTAATATTTCCCACTTTTCGAATCTTTTAGCACTATAACTTGTTTTGTTAGGACTAAGATTATTTATTCTTGGAGTTACTTTTTTTTTCTCTTTTGTGATTCTTTCTATTTGATTTCGAATTGTACTTGTTCTATCAGTCAGATCCTTCATTTTTTTTTCTGTCAATGAAGAATTTGTCCAACTCGGAGATGCAATTTGACTAAATGATTCGTGAATTATCTGATTGCTTATTATGGAATCTTTTTCTTCTTTAATTTCGCTCGATTCATATACTTCTACTTTTCTTAATCTAAATAATAGAATTGGATTTACTTTTGAAAGTTCTTTTATTATTATTTTTATAAAAATAACACTTTTGATAACCCATTTTTTTGTTTCTTTTGAAACTTTTCGAAGTAATTTTGTTTTTCCTTTGAAAACTGTTAGAACTCTAAAATACTTCTTTTTCCATTTTCCAATTTTTTTTTCGAATTCCTTTAAAATGGGTTTAAAAAAGGAAGGTCGTTTTCGGGGCGAACCAAAAGGAAGTTCGGCTTCCATTCCCCAAACTGTTAAAAAACAAAAATCATCTTTTTCTTTTTTCTTTTTCATTAGATCTTTCTGAGAGGATCGTAGTTTCGATTTGTGCCAAGGTTTCAGACAGAAAGGAAATAAGATTTTTATCTGAATACCATCTGTCAACCAATTTTTCGGAAATTCTGTTTCGGATAATGGAACACCGTTATAGGTACATTTAAGATGGATCTCTTTATTCCATTCCTGTAAATCCTCAGACCATTCGGGAAGTTGCAATAGGAATATACGTCCAATATTTTTCGCAATTATGAATGAAGGTAATAGAATATATTTTCTAAAAATAGATTGAGTTAGTAGCATGCAACCTCTTATTACTTGCGCAAATGGAATGCTATCCCAGGCCTCTGCTATCTCTATGCGCGCTTTTTCCTTTCTTTTGTTCTTCTCTTTTTTTTCTTCTCTTTTTGTTTGTTCTTTTGTATAGTCTACAATTTTAAATGCTTCCCCTTTACCCACCCAATTTCTAAAAATTAGTTTAATCAACCCAGAGATATCAAAAGAAAAAAGAGGGGATTTTTGTAGTCTCTCCAAAAAAAGAGGGGAATGTGCATTTGCTTGAAACAATTTTAAAATAACTATTTTACGCCTTTGAGCTCGCATAGAACCTTTGATTATACCGCGCCGAAAGTCTGATTGTTGTGAATAACGTATCAAAGCCACTTCGTCTATTTGATCGCGCATATTAGTATCCGTACTATTAGGATCAGTATTTTCCTTGTTAGCAGTAAAAATTACTACACGCTTGCCTTT